CGGAGAAATAAAGAGAATTTTATACTCAATCAAATTCGAATTTGCAACAGATACAAATGGAAATGGCTTGTATTCCCGGAAACAAAATTCTTCCGCTTAGACTTATCTTAGGGAGTCTTTCTTGTATTGTATAGAATATAAAAAGTGCTCCTTCTACCTATTATTATATTATGATATTACGACCCGATTGGATACAAAAAAAACAAAAAAAGTAAAGGGACTCAAGATTTTTGATCTGTTCTCTATGAATGCGATAAAGGCAGAAACGATTCGCATAGAAGAGAGACTTTGTGATCCATTTGTTAGTTGACTTCGTGGAATACAATTGAAGTGTGCAAGAGGGATTGTATTTATTAAGAATTAAGAACATGCGGATATAGCTATCTAGCTATTCGCAGATCACCTATCCAAGTTCTACTTGAGGCAACACGAGCCTTGTTATATCCTAATTTCTATTTGATATTCAATATATTCAATGAAAAGTTGAAGCACGGCAATTCCCATAATTTAGACATATCATATATAAATAAGATACCGGATTAGGTATATCTGCGTAACAATTTATGTTCTGGGGTTTACATATACACATAATTGTTGTTATAATTGTATTGCAATTGAAAAGCATTTTTTGTTTTGGCGGCATGGCCGAGTGGTAAGGCGGGGGACTGCAAATCCTTTTTCCCCAGTTCAAATCCGGGTGCCGCCTGATCAACTCGAAATATCTCTGTTGATAGAACATAAATCGCCAAATTCTTGCTCAGCAAAAGCAGAGGAAAGGGATTAGAACTACCAATACTTGCTTGATTTTAAGAATATGGAGGTTCTATAAAAGACTGTTAATCCTTGCGACTAGGATTCAAGGGAAGATTCTAGTATAGAAGGATAGTAAGGGCTATCACGACTTCCAGTACTAGTGTAGTGTCTACTGACCGTTAGATAGTCAAATTCAAATGGGGAATCAAACAATACAATATACAATCAATTCAATATAGTAGCGGTGTAATGTAAAGGGTGGAAGATACTTTGTATATAGACTCACGAGAGTCTCTGAATGCTCAGACCTTCACTCACTATTGGATTGGGGGAAAATTGGCTTTTCATAGATTCATAGAATAAAATAATTTTTTTTTTTTTTCAACTTTGATTTTTGGTAACCCCCAGGCAAGAATATAATGTAATATTAATATAATAATAATGTAATATAATAGGTGGTCTCCCGATTGTCTCTGTGAAACAATCGGGAGACCATAAGGATTAGAGCAACGGGGAAGATAGAAATATGTAATAGATTGTGATCTATCTTGATTGCATATTGGTTTGTCTTATACTTAAGGAGGGCAACAAAAAACAACAAGGCTTACTATTCCTACATGTTCCATTACTAACATTCCTTTAAGAATTCCAAGAGAGTAACTGCGCGTCTTGCTTGGACTTAATGTTTCCCAATTTTACCAGAAATCATATTAGGAACTTGTTATGGGTGGATTTATTGGATTGGTTCATCAATAGCCTTCCTTCGGTCAGAATCCCTTTTTGACTCTGCGCCATTGATTCCGTTATTATTAGTGATCAATAATGGAAGAAATTCTTCATATTTATAGAGATAGGGGACATAATTCACATGGATATAGTAAGTCTTGCTTGGGCTGCTTTAATGGTAGTCTTTACATTTTCCCTTTCACTCGTAGTATGGGGAAGAAGTGGACTCTAGAGTCACTACTAATTTAATTGAGTTGAGTAATCAAACTGTATCAATAGTTTCATAGATCGTTCTGCAAAGCGTTTTAAAAAAAAATATCCCATTTCAAAATTCTACTGGAATCCACCACTATCTTTTACAAATCTGAATAATTTCCCATAGAAGTCCTTGGCTCATCTGTTAATTGTTAATGACTCGTTTTCTTTGTCGGACTGATAAAAAAGGATTACTGAGTTTCTTTTCTATATTCTAATTATATATGTCCAGACCATATCTTCTTCCATTGATTTGATTGTTTCGACAGCCCCCGGGACCCCTATTGGGAATAAAATAAGAAGAAACCCAGTAATTAGAACTGTAAAACATATAACACAGAAGAGTCAAATCAAAGTGGACATTCAATTATCTCGAATTGATCGGAATCACGACAAATCAAAAGGATGGATGTAGCAAAGAATTTGAATTGGGGTGCTATTTATATGTTATGTACATTATGCGTATGTGATTTATATATTATAATATAATAATTATAATAAATAATAATAGACCTGGATGAATATACAATACATATTATTTATAGGTGGATCCTTATTCCTTATTAAGCCTATATCATTATACAGTCCGACTTTCTAACTTTATAGAATAATAGATAGTGTGGTAGAAAGGTTCATATATTTCTTTCTACCATACTATCAGATTTCATATACTGTTGATTCTAGTCCGCTCATATCATTTAAGACGTGGGATTTGAATCTCCTTTCATTTATTCCATCAATTGATAAGAACTAAGAAGTCAAACTTGATTCAAATTAATCATTTTGACTGATCGTTTTTACATAAATGATAAGTAAAAAAGCAGTAGGAATTAGAATGAACAATGCAGTAGCAATAAATGCGAGAATATTTACTTCCATAATTTTATCGTTTTTTTTTTTTACTTCACAATAACTCGGGATCTAATCCCATAGAGATTCTCAATTTTTCTCCTGTAAATACCATGGGATGCAATTCACCCCGATGATATTAAACCGAATCAATATTATGAATAACAATATCGGAGCTATCAAATCGACTTATCATCGAGAATTCAATTTAAATAGTATAACATAGGAAGATCTTTTATACATTATACATACGGAATAAAAAAAAATGGAATTCCTGATCCAATCAAGAATCCTGTTGAAATTTTCATTCTTTGTTTCTTTTCTACACCCTCCCGTCTTCTTTATAGAATCATATCTTTATAGAATCATGAGGTATCATCTGACCCATCTTACACTTTGTTTGATTGGTCACAAACCCAATCAATATAGTAGAAATAGTAGAAGTGAAATGGAAAAAAGAAGGAATTTCAATGAAGTTTGAAACTAAGTTTTTTATGATCTAATTTCCTTAGAAGACAAAGAGGTTTGATAAAGATGGGTCCCTGTATAAAAGATCTAATATTTTTTGACAAATTGACTATTTTGGAGTTTGTTCTTTCTTCGATAGAACCTTTCAATTCAATAGGAAGAAAAAAAAAGATTATTCATTCCCTCATTAAGCCAAGAGTGGTAGATCCTTGTTTGATTTGATCTTTCTTTTATTAATATCCTCTTTCCTTGGATTGGTACTGGAACACATATCTAATATCCAAAATTCCGCGTGCAATTTGAATGAGATAGATAAAGAAATTGTTTTCCTATTAAGAATTGGGGTTATACAAACTTGGAGCTACAAGGGGGGGGATACCTTTAATCTTAAAAGTATTCTGCCGGGATAACATAACTATGTTAAGGTTAATATATCATACAATAAATGAATCCCAATCTTTGTATTGTTCCAGGAAAACATATGGGTATTTTCTTCTATTCCATGGATCAAGAGCAAGTGAAAAACCCGGACAAGTACGGTATCTCTTTGAATCTTGAATATGGTGCTACCAACAATTGTACCAATCTACATACGTCTCTCCCCCGTCAATCGATACTAATTGAATTTTTTGAAATTACCATATCTATATGTATATTTGTTCGATTAGAAATGCAAAACGACAACGGAAAGAAAAAAGAAATAAGGACCCAGCACTGGGAATTAGATCCTGCTCCGCGTCCCCCTTCACAGAAAATAGAGAGGTGAATTGATGGATTCATCAGATTCTAGGTCGGGACTGACGGGGCTCGAACCCGCAGCTTCCGCCTTGACAGGGCGGTGCTCTGACCGATTGAACTACAATCCCAGATAAATAAGGTGTACAACATACATATTTTTAATGATTTCATTCAAACTAGTTCAATTCTATCTAGAATCGTCGTCTTGTAACAGAGAACGCGTGATACATTAATATCTTCATGAATATAGACTTTAGTGAGAAGTGAGAACAACACAGATTGCTAGTAATCCTATTGTCAAATCAATTGATAATAGCTATTTTTTTTTTTGAAAAAAGATTCTTTTCTTTATTCCTCCATATCAGACATTTCTAGAGGACAAGTTGGATATCCTCTCATGATGGATCGGCGAATTATTGGGCCGAGCTGGATTTGAACCAGCGTAGACATATTGCCAACGAATTTACAGTCCGTCCCCATTAACCACTCGGGCATCGACCCCGGAAGAATCAATTCGAGACTTATTGATAATCCATGAGCAACTTCCTTTCGTAGTACCCTACCCCCAGGGGAAGTCGAATCCCCGCCTCCTCCTTGAAAGAGAGGTGTCCTGAACCACTAGACGATGGGGGCATACCTGCCCGATCGCCATCATACTATGCTCATAGTATGAACAGTTTTTTGGAATTGTCAATATAATGTAATGGTGTGACTAAATTCGAGGAAGCTTTTCACCTTTCGCGATTCCTATAATTTTTTTATTCTTCACTCAAGGTTCATGAACCATTCTCTATAATTATATTTATATTATATTTTTATATAATTAATGAAGTAATGTTTAATGTTCTAATGAAGTATAGGATCCCCTCAGGGAGCGATCTGTCCGGCAAAAAAAGATTAAACCCCACTCTTCGACTTTCACTCATTGATTCACGCATTGTTAAAATGAGATGTGCCTATCTTTATCTCAATCTCAAACTAAGACAGGAAATTAAGAAACGATAGAATTTCTATATGAAAGTTAGGTTCCGGGTATGAGTTGAATCTCTTCATCATATGATTCGATGAAATAGAAAATATCTTGGATCTATAGTCGAATTTTGTATCAATCAATTGAATTCAATTGAATCTCGTTCCGATGGGGGTCAATAAAAGCAAAGCAATTAGGTTTTCTCCCGGACTTCCTAAAAAAAAATTATTGTTTCTGAATG